GTGGCAATCACACGTTGATTCTTCTCAACCAATCACAAAGACATCGGCACCCTCTATCTAGTATTTGGTGCTTGAGCCGGAATGGTAGGCACTGCCTTAAGCCTTCTAATTCGGGCAGAATTAAGCCAACCAGGCTCTCTCCTTGGAGATGACCAAATTTACAATGTAATCGTTACAGCACACGCCTTTGTAATAATTTTCTTTATAGTAATACCAATTATGATTGGAGGATTTGGAAACTGACTTATTCCCCTTATGATTGGAGCCCCTGATATGGCATTTCCCCGAATGAACAATATGAGCTTCTGACTCCTCCCTCCCTCTTTTCTTCTCCTTCTTGCATCATCTGGAGTTGAAGCCGGAGCTGGTACAGGCTGAACAGTCTACCCCCCTCTAGCAGGAAACCTAGCTCACGCAGGTGCATCTGTAGATCTTACCATCTTTTCTCTCCACCTAGCAGGTGTTTCATCAATTCTAGGGGCTATCAACTTCATTACAACTATTATTAATATGAAACCCCCTGCAATCTCACAATACCAGACACCCCTGTTCGTTTGAGCTGTCTTAATTACTGCCGTTCTTCTCCTTCTTTCCCTTCCAGTTCTGGCAGCTGGCATCACTATACTACTAACAGACCGAAATCTAAATACCACCTTCTTCGACCCTGCCGGAGGGGGTGATCCCATTCTGTATCAACATCTCTTCTGATTCTTTGGACACCCCGAAGTTTATATTCTAATTCTCCCAGGCTTCGGGATAATCTCCCACATTGTTGCCTACTACTCCGGTAAAAAAGAACCTTTTGGCTATATGGGTATGGTATGAGCTATGATGGCTATTGGCCTTCTTGGCTTCATCGTATGAGCCCATCACATGTTTACCGTTGGAATAGACGTAGACACTCGAGCATACTTTACATCAGCTACAATAATTATTGCCATTCCTACCGGTGTAAAAGTCTTCAGCTGATTAGCAACCCTCCACGGAGGAGCAATTAAATGAGAAACCCCTCTTTTATGAGCCCTTGGATTTATCTTCCTTTTTACAGTAGGAGGACTCACAGGCATTGTTCTAGCCAATTCCTCATTAGACATCGTGCTCCACGATACTTACTATGTAGTTGCTCACTTCCACTACGTTTTATCCATGGGAGCCGTCTTTGCGATTGTAGCGGCATTTGTACACTGATTCCCTCTATTCTCCGGTTATACACTTCACAGCACTTGAACAAAAATTCACTTCGGAGTAATGTTCGTGGGTGTCAATCTAACATTTTTCCCCCAACACTTCCTAGGTCTCGCCGGAATGCCTCGACGATATTCTGACTACCCAGATGCCTATACCCTTTGAAATACAGTTTCCTCTATTGGTTCCTTAATCTCCCTAGTTGCCGTAATTATGTTCTTGTTTATCATTTGAGAAGCCTTCGCCGCAAAACGGGAAGTCCTTTCTGTGGAATTAACTGCAACAAATGTAGAATGACTGCATGGCTGCCCTCCCCCATACCACACCTTCGAAGAACCTGCATTCGTTCAGATTCAACAAGCCTAAGGCCTCTAAACGAGAAAGGGAGGAATTGAACCCCCATAAATTGGTTTCAAGCCAACCACATAACCACTCTGCCACTTTCTTTAATAAGACACTAGTAAAATTGGTATAACATTGCTTTGTCAGGGCAAAATTGTGGGTTAAACCCCCGCGTGTCTTATAGTATGGCACATCCCTCTCAACTAGGATTTCAAGATGCAGCTTCACCTGTTATAGAAGAACTTCTTCACTTCCACGACCACGCCCTAATAATTGTTTTTCTTATTAGCACGCTGGTACTTTACATTATTGTGGCTATGGTAACAACCAAGCTAACAAACAAATTTATTTTAGACTCCCAAGAAATCGAGATTATTTGAACAATTCTTCCAGCTATTATTCTGATCCTCATCGCCCTACCCTCCCTGCGAATTCTTTACCTAATGGACGAAATTAACGACCCCCATCTTACAATTAAAGCTATAGGACACCAATGATACTGAAGCTACGAATATACAGACTATGAAGACCTCGGATTCGACTCTTACATGATCCCTACTCAAGACCTCACCCCTGGTCAATTTCGTCTCCTAGAAGCTGACCATCGAATAGTAATTCCAGTAGAGTCCCCTATTCGAGTTTTAGTTTCCGCCGAAGACGTCCTTCACTCCTGAGCAGTTCCCAGCCTCGGAGTAAAAATAGACGCAGTTCCTGGACGACTAAACCAAACAGCCTTTATTGCCTCCCGACCAGGAGTATTCTATGGGCAATGTTCTGAAATTTGCGGAGCAAACCACAGCTTTATACCTATTGTAGTAGAAGCGGTCCCCTTAGAACACTTCGAAAATTGATCATCTCTAATACTTGAAGACGCTTCGCTAAGAAGCTAAATCGGGAATAGCGTTAGCCTTTTAAGCTAAAGATTGGTGGCTCCCAACCACCCCTAGCGAGATGCCGCAACTCAATCCCGCCCCCTGATTTGCCATCTTAGTCTTCTCATGACTAGTTTTCCTCATTATTATTCCCCCAAAAGTCCTGGCCCACATTTTCCCAAATGAGCCTACACCTCAAAGCACAGAAAAACCAAAGACAAACACCTGAAATTGACCATGACACTAAGCTTTTTTGACCAGTTTATGAGCCCCACACTCTTTGGCATTCCCTTAATAGCCCTTGCCCTCAGCCTTCCTTGAGTTCTTTACCCTAAGCCTACAGCCCGATGACTAAACAGCCGCCTTTTGTCCCTTCAAAGCTGATTTATTAATCAATTTACACAACAAATCTTTCAACCAATTAATTTGGGAGGACACAAATGAGCATCTTTACTCACATCCCTCATACTACTCCTAATTACACTAAACATGCTGGGTCTCCTTCCCTACACATTTACCCCTACTACCCAACTCTCTCTAAATATGGCATTTGCCGTCCCCCTTTGACTAGCAACTGTAATTATTGGTATGCGGAATCAGCCTACTCACGCACTTGGACACCTTCTTCCAGAAGGAACGCCAACCCTTCTGATCCCAATCCTTATCATCATCGAAACAATTAGTCTATTTATCCGACCTCTAGCCTTGGGTGTACGGTTAACCGCAAACCTTACAGCGGGCCATTTACTTATTCAACTGATTGCCACCGCCGCCTTTGTCCTCCTCCCCTTAATACCCACAGTTGCTATCCTTACATCAATTCTTTTATTCCTACTAACTCTTCTAGAAGTAGCCGTTGCAATAATTCAAGCATACGTATTTGTTCTTTTATTAAGCCTCTACCTACAAGAAAACGTTTAATGGCCCATCAAGCACACGCATACCACATAGTAGACCCTAGCCCCTGACCCTTAACAGGCGCAGTTGCTGCCCTCCTAATAACGTCAGGTCTAGCAATCTGAATACATTTTCACTCTACAACTCTAATAACCCTCGGCTTAATCCTCCTCCTATTAACAATGTACCAATGATGACGGGACATTGTTCGAGAAGGGACATTTCAAGGACACCACACACCCCCCGTGCAAAAAGGACTTCGTTATGGAATAATTCTCTTCATTACCTCTGAAGTCTTCTTTTTCCTCGGGTTTTTCTGAGCCTTTTATCACGCAAGCTTGGCTCCTACCCCTGAACTGGGAGGGTGCTGACCCCCTACGGGCATTACTACTCTCGACCCATTTGAAGTCCCTCTTCTTAATACAGCAGTTCTTCTCGCTTCAGGTGTTACAGTAACCTGAGCCCACCATAGCATCATAGAAGGGGAACGAAAACAAGCAATTCAATCTCTAACATTAACTATTCTCCTCGGATTCTACTTCACTTTCCTTCAGGGAATAGAATATTATGAAGCCCCCTTTACAATTGCAGATGGGGTCTACGGCTCCACCTTTTTTGTAGCAACAGGCTTTCATGGCCTTCATGTAATTATTGGCTCCACCTTCCTGGCTGTTTGCCTTCTCCGGCAAATTCAATACCACTTTACTTCTCAGCATCATTTCGGCTTCGAAGCCGCAGCCTGGTACTGGCACTTCGTTGACGTAGTCTGACTATTCTTATATATCTCTATCTACTGATGAGGATCTTAATCTTTCTAGTATTATGCAGTACCAGTGACTTCCAATCACTTAGTCTTGGTTCAAGTCCAAGGAAAGATAATGAACTTGGTAACTACCATTATCCTAATTTCAATCACCTTATCTGTCGTACTAGCCATTGTATCCTTCTGACTCCCTCAAATATCCCCTGACTACGAAAAGCTCTCTCCATACGAATGCGGCTTTGATCCATTAGGGTCGGCTCGACTACCCTTCTCACTGCGATTTTTCTTAGTTGCAATCCTTTTTCTCCTCTTCGACCTAGAAATTGCACTTCTCCTCCCCCTTCCCTGAGGGGACCAGCTGGCAACACCCCTAACAACCTTCGCCTGAGCCTCTGCCGTTCTTGTTCTCCTTACCCTAGGTCTTATCTACGAGTGACTACAAGGCGGCTTAGAATGAGCTGAATAGGCGGTTAGTCTAAGAAAAACATTTGATTTCGGCTCAAAAACCTGTGGTTAAAGTCCACAACCGTCTAATGACTCCAGTCCACTTTGCCTTTTCATCAGCATTTATACTGGGAATAGCAGGCTTAGCATTCCACCGTTCCCATCTACTCTCTGCCCTGTTATGCTTAGAAGGAATAATACTGTCCTTATTCATTGCGCTCTCCCTCTGAACCTTGCAGCTAGATTCCACAAACTTTTCAACCTCCCCCATAATTCTTCTAGCCTTCTCAGCTTGTGAAGCAAGCGCTGGTTTAGCCCTACTGGTTGCCACTGCCCGGACTCACGGAACCGACCGCCTTCAAAACCTAAATCTCCTACAATGCTAAAAATCCTCATTCCAACTATTATGCTCCTTCCTACAACATGAATCGTTCCCTTTACCCGACTCTGATCAACAACCCTTCTTTACAGCTTAGCAATTGCAATTGCAAGCCTAACCTGACTAAAGACCCCCACAGAGACCGGGTGAACCACCCTAAACTCCTACATAGCTACTGATCCTCTCTCCACTCCCCTTCTTGTTCTCACTTGCTGACTCCTCCCTTTAATGATTTTAGCCAGCCAAAACCACACCTCTCTCGAACCAGAAAACCGTCAACGGATATACATTTCACTTCTTACGTCTCTTCAAATCTTCCTAATTATAGCTTTTGGAGCTACAGAAGTAATTATATTCTACATTATGTTTGAAGCAACCCTTATCCCCACCCTCATTATTATTACCCGCTGGGGGAATCAGACTGAACGACTGAACGCCGGGACTTATTTTTTATTTTACACCTTAGCCGGCTCTCTCCCGTTACTAGTTGCTCTTCTCCTCCTACAAAATAGCACAGGCACCCTTTCCCTACTCACTCTCCAGTACTGCACCCCTCTTCAACTCTCAACATACGCCGACAAATTCTGGTGAGCCAGCTGTCTATTAGCGTTCCTAGTCAAAATACCCCTCTACGGGGCACATCTATGACTTCCGAAAGCCCACGTCGAAGCACCCATTGCGGGCTCAATAATCCTCGCAGCTGTCCTTCTAAAACTAGGAGGCTATGGAATAATTCGTATAATAACAATGCTGGAGCCCCTCACAAAAGAACTAAGCTACCCTTTCATTGTCCTAGCCCTCTGAGGCGTAATTATGACTGGCTCTATTTGCCTCCGACAAACTGACTTAAAATCCCTAATTGCCTACTCATCAGTTAGTCATATGGGCCTGGTTGCAGCCGGTATCCTCATCCAAACCCCCTGAGGTCTCACAGGAGCCCTCATTCTTATAATTGCCCACGGTCTAACATCCTCAGCCCTCTTTTGCCTCGCCAACACTAACTATGAGCGTACTCACAGTCGGACAATAGTCTTAGCCCGAGGGCTCCAAATGGCTCTTCCCCTAATAACTACTTGATGGTTTTTAGCCAGCCTCGCCAACCTAGCCCTCCCTCCTCTGCCTAACCTAATGGGTGAACTAATAATTATTTCCTCCCTATTCAACTGATCCTGATGGACCCTGGTTTTAACAGGTCTCGGAACACTCATCACAGCCGGTTATTCTCTATATATGTTCTTAATAACCCAACGAGGCCCCCTGCCCAACCACATTATTGCACTTGACCCTACCTATTCACGAGAACACCTCCTAATTACCCTTCATCTTCTCCCGCTCGTCCTCCTTATTACTAAACCCGAACTAATCTGAGGATGAACCGCCTGTAGATATAGTTTAACCAAAATATTAGATTGTGATTCTAAAGACAGGAGTTAAAGCCCCCTTATCCACCGAGAGAGGCTCGACAGCAACAATGGCTGCTAACCATCGCCTCCTTGGTTAAACTCCAAGGCTCACTCGCAGAGCTTCTAAAGGATAACAGCGCATCCGTTGGTCTTAGGAACCAAAAACTCTTGGTGCAAATCCAAGTAGCAGCTATGTACCACACCCCTGTTATTATCACATCAGCCCTCATGCTAATTTTTTTCCTTCTTCTCTATCCCCTTCTTACGACCCTCTCACCAAAAATACAAACCCCTGACTGAGCTCTTATCCAAGTAAAAACAGCAGTAAAGCTGGCATTCTTTGTTAGTCTTTTACCCCTCTTCCTGTTCCTTAACGAAGGAGCTGAAACCATTACTACCACTTGATCTTGAACCAACACCCTCACCTTTGACATTAATGTTAGCTTAAAATTCGACTTTTATTCCATTATTTTTACCCCTATTGCTCTCTATGTGACCTGGTCAATTCTAGAGTTTGCCTCCTGATACATGCACGCAGACCCTTACATAAACCGTTTTTTTAAATATCTTATGATTTTTCTCATTGCAATGATTGTCCTCGTTACAGCAAACAACATGTTCCAATTATTTATTGGCTGAGAAGGAGTAGGCATTATGTCATTCCTCCTCATTGGCTGGTGATACGGACGAGCAGATGCTAATACTGCCGCTCTCCAGGCAGTTCTTTATAATCGCGTCGGAGATATTGGACTTATCCTTGCTATAGCATGAATTGCAATGAACTTGAACTCCTGGGAAATACAACAAATGTTTTCCGCTGCCAAAGATTATGACCTAACACTCCCCCTCTTAGGCCTAATTTTAGCTGCAACAGGTAAATCCGCACAATTTGGCCTTCATCCATGACTTCCCTCCGCAATGGAGGGCCCAACGCCGGTCTCTGCCCTACTACATTCTAGCACAATAGTGGTTGCGGGCATCTTCCTCCTCATTCGACTTAGCCCAATGATAGAAAATAACCAAACAGCTCTAACTACATGTCTTTGCTTAGGAGCCCTAACTACTCTATTCACCGCTACCTGCGCCCTTACCCAAAATGACATCAAAAAAATTGTTGCATTCTCTACATCAAGCCAACTAGGCCTAATAATAGTCACAATTGGCCTCAACCAACCACAACTTGCTTTTCTCCATATCTGCACTCACGCCTTCTTTAAAGCAATGTTATTCCTATGTTCGGGGTCAATCATTCACAGCCTCAATGACGAACAGGATATTCGCAAGATAGGAGGCATACATAATCTAGCTCCCTTCACCTCTTCCTGTCTTACCCTTGGAAGCCTAGCCCTGACAGGGACCCCCTTCCTCGCGGGGTTTTTTTCTAAAGACGCAATTATTGAAGCACTAAACACATCTTACCTAAACGCCTGAGCCCTAGTTCTTACCCTTCTAGCCACGTCTTTCACAGCCATCTATAGTCTCCGGGTTGTCTTCTTTGTTTCTATGGGTCACCCCCGGTTTAATTCTCTCTCCCCCATTAATGAAAACAACCCAGCAGTGATTAATCCTATCAAACGACTTGCCTGGGGAAGCATTATTGCAGGCCTTCTTATCACTTCCAACATCCTCCCTTTTAAAACACCTGTTATGTCCATACCCCCTTTGCTTAAACTGGCCGCTCTCATCGTTACCATCATTGGTATCCTTACAGCTCTTGAACTAGCCTCCCTCACAAGCAAACAATTCAAACCAACTCCTAACCTTCCTCTTCACCATTTTTCAAACATGCTAGGCTTCTTCCCAGCAATCATTCACCGAATTTCCCCTAAAATTAATCTCCTTTTAGGCCAAACTATTGCTGGCCAGATAATTGACCAAACCTGACTTGAAAAAACCGGCCCCAAGGCCATTACAACTCTCAACTCCCCATTAATTTCCACCACCAATAATATTCAACGGGGAATAATCAAAACTTACCTCTCATTATTTTTCTTCACAACAGCCCTCGCTACGCTTCTCCTCCTACGCTAAACAGCTCGCAAGGCCCCCCGATTCAACCCCCGAGTCAGTTCTAAGACCACAAATAGAGTCAACAATAGTACCCACGCCCCCAAGATTAGCAAGCCTCCCCCCGACGAGTACATTAAGGCTACTCCCCCCACATCACCCCGAAACACAGATAATTCGCTTAATTCATCAACAGACACTCAAGACTCCTCATATCATCCCCCTAAAAATAGCCCAGAACTTACCAAAACCCCTACTAGATACACCAGTATTATCCCAAGAACGGGCCAACTCCCTCAACCCTCCGGATAAGGCTCAGCAGCTAATGCCGCTGAATAAGCAAACACTACTAATATACCACCCAAATAAATTAAGAACAAGATCAAAGACAAAAAAGAACCCCCATGTCCTACCAACACCCCACACCCTATTCCAGCAACTACTACCAACCCTAAAGCTGCAAAGTAAGGAGACGGATTTGAAGCAACCGCTGCTAACCCAATAACTAATCCAAATAAAAACAAATATATAATGAAGGCCATAATTCCCACCAGGATTTTAACCAGGACCAATGGCTTGAAAAACCACCGTTGTATTCAACTACAGGAACCCATTAATGGCTAACCTCCGAAAAACCCACCCTCTATTCAAGATTGCCAACGACGCACTGGTTGATCTCCCTGCCCCCGCTAACATTTCTGTTTGATGAAACTTTGGCTCCCTTCTCGGCCTTTGTCTTGGAGCCCAAATTCTTACTGGTCTCTTCCTTGCCATACATTACACCTCAGACATTGCTACCGCCTTTTCCTCAGTTGCACATATTTGTCGTGATGTCAACTATGGCTGACTAATCCGAAACATGCACGCAAACGGCGCATCTTTCTTCTTTATTTGCATTTATATGCATATTGGGCGAGGCCTCTATTATGGCTCCTACCTCTATAAAGAAACTTGAAACGTTGGAGTGATTCTGTTACTTCTCGTAATAATAACCGCCTTCGTCGGATACGTTCTTCCCTGAGGACAAATATCCTTCTGAGGAGCTACTGTCATTACCAACTTGCTCTCTGCTGTTCCTTACGTCGGTAATTCTTTAGTCCAATGAATTTGAGGGGGCTTCTCTGTAGATAACGCCACTCTAACCCGGTTCTTTGCCTTCCACTTCCTCTTCCCATTCGTTATTGCAGCCGCCACTATGGTTCATCTAATCTTTCTTCATGAAACAGGCTCTAATAATCCAACAGGGCTAAACTCAGACGCAGACAAAATCTCATTCCACCCCTATTTTTCTTACAAAGATCTCCTAGGCTTTGCAGCTCTATTGTTTGCACTAATTTCCCTTGCGCTTTTCTCCCCTAACCTGCTAGGAGACCCGGACAATTTTACCCCCGCCAACCCCCTAGTTACCCCCCCACATATCAAGCCTGAGTGATACTTCTTATTTGCCTACGCTATTCTTCGATCTATCCCAAACAAACTGGGAGGGGTCCTAGCCCTGCTATCCTCAATTCTCGTTCTTATAGTAGTACCTATTCTTCACACCTCTAAACAGCGGAGCTTAACCTTCCGACCCCTAACGCAGTTTTTATTCTGACTGCTAGTTGCCGACGTAATTATCCTGACATGAATCGGGGGCATGCCCGTTGAACACCCTTTTATTATTATTGGACAAATTGCATCTTTCCTCTATTTCTTCCTTTTCCTAATTCTTGCTCCAGCAGTCAGCTGGATAGAAAACAAAGTACTTGAATGACAATGCACTAGTAGCTCAGCACCCTAGAGCGCCGGTCTTGTAAACCGGACGTCGAAGGTTAAAATCCTTCCTACTGCATCAAAGAAAGGGGATTTTAACCCCTGCCCCTAACTCCCAAAGCTAGGATTCTAATTTAAACTATTCTTTGCCGAGCCCCGCCGCTCCACGTACATATATGTACTATCCCCATTATTTATTTTAACCATACTATGTATGTACTAATACATATAATGTCCTACAAACATATATTGGTGTAGTTCATGATGAAATTACACATAATTTGTATAATACATAAGGAGAATTAATAACATTATTGTCAATTGAAGGTGTACATAGACTAAAATTGAAGATTTAACAAAACTTGATATAATGACGGGCGAGATTTAGGGATTCAATACAACTTCCATAGGTTAAGTTATACCAGGACTCAAAATCCCGTTATGAATACCATCTTAATGTAGTAAGAGACCACCATCAGTTGATTTCTCAATGTTAACGGTCCTTGTAAGGTCAGGGACAGAAATCGTGGGGGTTTCACTCAGTGAATTATTCCTGGCATTTGGTTCCTATTTCAGGGCCATTTATTGAAATCATCCCCATTCTTTCCTTGACGCTGGCATAAGTTAATGGTGGAGTACATTCGACTCGTTACCCAGCATGCCGAGCGTTCACTCCAGCGGGCAAGGGGTTCCTTTTTTCTCTTTCCTTTCACCTGGCATTTCAGAGTGCACACGGGAATAGTTGACAAGGGTGAGCATTTTCTTGAATCCAGGTACATAAGTGGAGTTAATAAAAGACATCACTTTTACATTGCATAACTGATATCATGAGCATAAGTGTTGATTTTTACTCGTAACATATCCCTGTTATGCCCTCCTCGGCTTTTGCGCGTTAAACCCCCCCTACCCCCCCAACACTCGTGAGATCCTTATCACTCCTGTAAACCCCCCCGGAAACAGGAAAACCTCGACTAGTGAATTTGATTTTTTTTCAAGATGCGTCTATTTACACTATTACAATAATACAAATGCTAGCGTAGCTTAACTAAAGCATAACACTGAAGATGTTAAGATAGACCCGAGAATGGTTTCGTAAGCACAAAGGCTTGGTCCTGACTTTTCTATCAACTCTAGCTAGATTTACACATGCAAGTATCCGCCCACCCGTGAGAATGCCCTACAGTTTCCTGCCCGGAAACAAGGAGCCGGTATCAGGCACACTAAACCCAGTTAGCCCATGACGCCTTGCTTAGCCACACCCCCAAGGGAACTCAGCAGTGATAAACATTAAGCCATGAGTGAAAACTTGACTTAGTTAAAGCTAAGAGGGCCGGTAAAACTCGTGCCAGCCACCGCGGTTATACGAGAGGCTCAAGTTGATAGCCCCCGGCGTAAAGAGTGGTTAAGAAAATTCTTAAACTAAAGCCGAACACTCTCAAAACTGTTATACGTACCCGAGAGCAAGAAGTCCCCCCACGAAAGTGGCTTTAATCATTCTGAACCCACGAAAGCTGGGAAACAAACTGGGATTAGATACCCCACTATGCCCAGCCCTAAACTTTGATAGGATAATTACACCCCCTATCCGCCCGGGAACTACGAGCACTAGCTTAAAACCCAAAGGACTTGGCGGTGCTTTAGATCCCCCTAGAGGAGCCTGTTCTAGAACCGATAACCCCCGTTAAACCTCACCCTCTCTTGTTCCTCCCGCCTATATACCGCCGTCGTCAGCTTACCCTGTGAAGGTTTTATAGTAAGCAAAACCAGTAAAACTCAAAACGTCAGGTCGAGGTGTAGCATATGAGAGGGGAAGAAATGGGCTACATTTTCTACCTCAGAATATACGGACAATGCAATGAAAAAGCGTTAGAAGGAGGATTTAGTAGTAAGCAAGAAATAGAGCGTCTTGCTGAAACCGGCCCTGAAGCGCGCACACACCGCCCGTCACTCTCCCCAAGCCATTTTTTTCCCGTAAATAAAAAACAAACTACGCAAAGGGGAGGCAAGTCGTAACATGGTAAGTGTACCGGAAGGTGCACTTGGACAAACCAGAGCTTAGCTAAACAAGTATAGCATCTCCCTTACACTGAGAAGTTCCCCGTGCGAATCGGGTAGCCCTGATAGCCTAACAGCTAGCCCACTAAACCAACTACAACCCAAACATATTAATAACCCCTAAAACACTTAACAACATAACTAAATCATTTTTCCCCTTAAGTATAGGCGATAGAAAAAGAACTAGGCGCAATAGATAAAGTACCGCAAGGGAACGCTGAAAGAGAAATGAAACAACTCAGTAAAGCAGAAAAAAGCAGAGCTTTGTCCTCGTACCTTTTGCATCATGTTTTAGCTAGAGCCCCTCAAGCAAAAAGCATTTTAGTTTGACCACCCGAAACTAGACGAGCTACTCCAAGACAGCCTACATATAGGGCCAACCCGTCTCTGTGGCAAAAGAGTGGGAAGAGCTTCGAGTAGAGGTGATAGACCTACCGAGCCTGGTTATAGCTGGTTGCCTGAAAATTGAATAGAAGTTCAGCCTCTTGAGTTCTTCCCTCTCTTGTAGATATTCTAGACAGAGACACAAAGAAATTTAGAGAGTTAGACAAAGGGGGTACAGCCCCTTTGTTATAAGACACAACTTTATTTAGGAGGATAAGAATCAAACTCTACTCAAGGTAAAATATTTCGGTGGGCCTAAAAGCAGCCACCCCTGAAGAAAGCGTTAAAGCTCAAATATGCACGATAACCCTTAATTCTGATTATTTTATTCTACCCCCCTTTCCCTATCAGGCCTTACCATAAACTTATGGAAGCGATCATGCTAATATGAGTAATAAGAGAGTCCCGGCTCTCTCCGTACACAAGTGTAACTCGGAACGGACCAACCACCGACCATTAACGTCCCCAAGAAAAGAGGGAACCGGGCCGTAAACAAAGAACTAGAAAACCGCCCAAAAATTACCGTTAACCCCACACTGGTGTGCTCACACGGAAAGACCCAAAGAAAAAGAAGGAACTCGGCAAAAATACTTAAGCCTCGCCTGTTTACCAAAAACATCGCCTCTTGTTAAACAAAAATAAGAGGTCCCGCCTGCCCTGTGACTATTAGTTTAACGGCCGCGGTATTTTGACCGTGCAAAGGTAGCGCAATCACTTGTCTTTTAAATGAAGACCTGTATGAATGGCACGACGAGGGCTTAACTGTCTCCTTTTTCCAGTCAGTGAAATTGATCTCCCCGTGCAGAAGCGGGGATAAAACCATAAGACGAGAAGACCCTGTGGAGCTTTAGACAATGGGCCAGACCATGTTAACACCCTCTATCTAAAGAGAAGAACCAATTGGACCCTGTCCCAATGTTTTTGGTTGGGGCGACCGCGGGGAAGCAAAAATCCCCCATGTGGAATGGGAACACCCCTCCTACAACCAAGAGCCACAGCTCTAAGTACCAGAAATTCTGACCATTAAGATCCGGCAACGCCGATCAACGGAACGAGTTACCCCAGGGATAACAGCGCAATCCTCTTTTAGAGCCCATATCGACAAGGGGGTTTACGACCTCGATGTTGGATCAGGACATCCTAATGGTGCAGCCGCTATTAAGGGTTCGTTTGTTCAACGATTAAAGTCCTACGTGATCTGAGTTCAGACCGGAGTAATCCAGGTCAGTTTCTATCTATGTTGTGGTCTCTTCTAGTACGAAAGGACCGAAGAGAAGGGGCCCATGCTTAAAGTACGCCTCCTCCTAACCTACTGAAGACAACTAAAATAGGCAAAAGGACATGTCCTCGTCCGCCTTAGATAATGGCACGTTAAGGTGGCAGAGCCCGGCAATTGCAAAAGACCTAAGCCCTTTCTACAGAGGTTCAAGTCCTCTCCTTAACTATGTTATCCACACTGATGCTTTTTATTGTTAACCCCCTTATCCTAATCATCTTTGTTCTTCTGGCCGTTGCTCTCTTAACATTAGTTGAGCGTAAAGTTCTTGGCTACATACAACTACGAAAAGGCCCTAATGTAGTTGGGCCTTATGGTCTTCTCCAACCCATTGCCGACGGATTAAAGCTTTTTATAAAAGAACCTGTTCGCCCCTCCACCTCCTCCCCGGTTCTCTTTCTTCTCGCCCCCATTTTAGCCCTTACTCTTGCCCTTACCCTCTGAGCCCCTATGCCCCTTCCCTTCCCTATTGCAGACATAACCCTAGGCATCCTATTTATTCTGGCCCTCTCCAGCCTAGCCGTTTATTCTATTCTTGGTTCAGGTTGAGCTTCCAACTCAAAATATGCTTTAATTGGGGCTCTTCGAGCCGTGGCCCAAACCATTTCCTATGAAGTGAGCCTCGGCCTTATTCTCCTCAATGCCATTATCTTTACCGGCGGTTTTACACTACAGACCTTTAGCGTTGCCCAAGAAAGTACTTGGCTAATTCTTCCTGCCTGACCTCTTGCAGCTATGTGATACATTTCAACCCTTGCGGAAACAAACCGAGCCCCTTTTGACCTCACGGAGGGAGAATCAGAATTGGTATCGGGCTTTAACGTTGAGTACGCGGGAGGCCCATTCGCCCTTTTCTTCCTGGCAGAGTATGCAAACATTTTACTTATAAATACTCTCTCCGCAGTTCTCTTTTTAGGGTCCTCTCTCCTTCACTCCACCCCAGAAATTACATCCACCACTCTAATAGTTAAGGCCGCACTTCTGTCCGTCGTATTTCTTTGAGTCCGGGCATCATACCCCCGATTCCGATACGACCAGCTAATGCATCTTATCTGGAAAAACTTCCTTCCCCTTACACTGGCTCTAGTAATTTGGCATTTAGCCCTCCCCATTGCATTCACGGGCCTTCCCCCTCAACTTTAGCTCCGGAGCCGTGCCTGAAGCAAAGGGCCACTTTGATAGAGTGAATAATGAGGGTTAAAGTCCCTCCAGCTCCTTAGAAAGAAGGGACTCGAACCCTACCTGAAGAGATCAAAACTCTTAGTGCTTCCACTACACCACTTCCTAGTAAGGTCAGCTAAATTAAGCTTTTGGGCCCATACCCCAAACATGTTGGTTAAAATCCTTCCTTTACTAATGAACCCTTACATCCTAGCCATCCTGCTATTTGGTTTAGGCCTTGGCACTACAATCACCTTTGCGAGTTCGCACTGACTTCTCGCCTGAATAGGTCTTGAAATAAATACCCTTGCTATTATTCCCCTAATAGCCCAACACCACCACCCTCGGGCAGTTGAAGCAACAACTAAGTATTTCCTTACCCAAGCAACAGCTGCCGCGATGTTGCTTTTTGCCAGCGTAACAAATGCCTGACTATCAGGCCAATGGGACATTCAACAAATAACCCACCCCCTTCCAACTACCATCATTACTCTTGCATTAGCCCTAAAAATTGGATTGGCCCCCGTTCATGCGTGACTCCCAGAGGTCCTTCAAGGACTAGACCTGACCGTTGGACTTATCTTATCCACCTGACAAAAACTTGCACCCTTTGCCCTCATCCTACAAATTAACCCCACCAACTCGACAATCCTCATCATTTTAGGACTTACCTCTACCCTCATCGGCGGGTGGGGAGGTCTAAACCAAACCCAGTTGCGGAAAATCCTTGCTTATTCATCAATTGCCCATCTTGGCTGAATAATCTTGGTGCTCCAATTTTCTCCTTCTCTGACCCTCCTTACCCTCCTTACTTACTTCGTTATAACTTTTTCAACATTTTTAGTTTTTAAACTAAATAAAGCTACAACCATTAACACACTTGCTACCTCTTGGACGAAAGCCCCCATCCTTACCTCCCTGACACCCCTAATTCTCCTTTCTCTAGGAGGACTCCCTCCTCTTACAGGGTTCATACCTAAGTGGTTGATTCTCCAAGAGCTAGCTAAACAAGACCTCGCCCTAACAGCCACAGTGGCTGCTCTATCAGCCCTCCTTAGCCTTTACTTTTATCTTCGTCTTTCCTATGCAATAACACTCACGATGTCCCCTAACAATTTGAGCGGCACCACCCCTTGACGACTTTCTTCAAGTCAATCAACACTTCCCCTTGCAATTTCCACCGCCATAGCAATCTGTCTCCTTCCCTTAGCTCCCGCTGCTACAGCCCTTTTAACCCCCTAAGGGACTTAGGATAGCACCCAGACCAAGGGCCTTCAAAGCCCTAAGCGGGAGTGAAAATCTCCCAGCCCCTGATAAGACTTACGGGATACTAACCCACATCTTCTGCATGCAAAACAGACACTTTAATTAAGCTAAAGCCTTTCTAGACAGGCAGGCCTCGATCCTACAAACTCTTAGTTAACAGCTAAGCGCTCAAACCAGCGAGCATCCGTCTAGCCTTTCCCCCGCCTAGCTAAAGCAAAATAGGCGGGGGAAAGCCCCGGCAGGGGGTTATCCTGCTTCTTAAGATTTGCAATCTAATATGTTAACACCTCGGAGCTTGGTAAGAAGAGGACTCAAACCTCTGTCTATGGGGCTACAATCCACCGCTTAATTCTCAGCCATCTTACCT